CTTATGCCTTATCGAGCATGTTATGCCATTTTAAAATTGGTTTATTCTGCAGCAGCAAATGCTAATCACAATAAGGGTTTGAACGAAACAAGTTTAATCATTAGTAAAGCCGAAGTCAACGAGGGCACAACTGTGAAAAAATTAAAGCCCAGGGCTCGAGGACGGGGTTATCCTATAAAAAGATCCACTTGTCATATAACTATCGTATTGAAAGATATATCTTTAGATGAAGAGGAAGAAATAGATAAAAGGAAATTCTATAAATTAGAGCTGAGGAATACTTAAAAGAAGAATATTTTATATTATAAAAAATACAAATACGCTATATTATGTTATGCTTAAAAAAAATCGAATGAATAAAAAAAAAATACAAACGGATGTCACGTTTCACGATATATATAGTAGTGGGGGATTATGGGACAAAAAATAAATCCACTTGGTTTCAGACTTGGTGCAACCCAAGGTCATCATTCTCTTTGGTTTGCACAACCAAAAAATTATTCAAAGGATCTACAAGAAGATCAAAAAATACGAGATTGTATCAAAAATTATGTGCAAAATAATATGAAAATATCCTCTAATGTAGAGGGAATTGCACGTATAGAGATTCAAAAAAGAATCGATTTGATTCAGGTCATAATCTATATGGGATTCCCCAAGTTATTAATAGAAGACAGGACTCGAAGAATCGAAGAATTACAGACGCATGTACAAAAAGAACTCAATTGTGTAAACCGAAAACTCAACATTGCTATTACAAGAATTGCAAATCCTTACGGGCACCCCAATATTCTTGCAGAATTTATAGCCGGACAATTAAAGAATAGAGTTTCATTTCGCAAAGCAATGAAAAAAGCTATTGAATTAACTGAACAGGCAGGTACAAAAGGGATTCAAGTACAAATTGCAGGGCGTATCGACGGAAAAGAAATTGCACGTGTTGAATGGATCCGAGAAGGTAGAGTTCCTCTACAAACCATTCGAGCTAAAATTGATTATTGTTCCTATGCAGTTCGAACTATCTATGGGGTATTAGGCATCAAAATTTGGATATTTGTAGACGAGGAATAATAAGAACTTACTTGACTTATATTTAGTTATATCTGGTGATAAAACAAAAAATGGCAAACTCTTTCATTCTTTTTATGGTAAATAAAAAAAAAAAAAAAGAACAATTCTATAAGGTTGAATAAAAATCCGATTAATCATTTGATATAATTGCTATGCTTAGTGTGTGACTCGTTGGTTTTTTTAGGGTTGGGATTCCAAAAAATGGACAGCCCATAGTACAAACTGATAACTATAGAACTAATAACCAACTCATCACTTCGTGTTATCTGGATAGAAAGAACCAGTCAAGATATGATATATAAGTCATATCATTGTAGCAACTGAAATCTTTTTTACATAAAAAAAAAAAATCTGATTATGGGTTGTAAAGCAATATAAAGTATACAGATAAATGGAAGGGTGAGAGAAAGATAGAAAAAGAATATTAATGATATATAATTCCAATATGTAAGGTCTATGAGTCATCTCATATAAAGGGAATGTAATAAAGCATCAATACTGATTGATCCATAATTAGACAAATCCGTGCATAGAACAAAAAATCAAGAGCCCCGAGCCAATAAAGACTGAGAAGGTTGACTCAAGAATAAATTTAATTGGAGGCTCCGTTGTAAAATTCAGACCTAATCATTAATCGAGAAGTGGTGGGAACGACAGAACCTGTGAATGCATAAGATTCTATTGAAAACGAATCCTAATGATTCATTGAGTAGGATGGCGGAACGAACCAGAAACCTATTCATTTATTCTGAGAGGTCATGTCATAGACTAATCTTACAACTGAATGTTGAAAGAGTAAATATTCGCCCGCGAATTTTTTTTTATTTCTAAATTTTAGTCGATTCGAAATAAAAGGAAAAACAAAATAAAGATTCATTATAGCGTTCTACCAAAACGACATTATCTATAAATAGAATACGTGTTAAATTATATATTAAAACACAAAAAATTTCTAATTTATAATCGATTAGATCAAATTTCAAAGAATCCCACGATTCCATATATTATTAACCGTGTATTTTTTTTTTGTTTAATTTTTTAAAATTGTTTAATTCGCGAGGAGCTGGATGAGAAGAAACTCTCGTGTCCGGTTCTGTAGTAGAGATGGATGGAATTGCTAAACAACCATCAACTATAACCCCAAAAGAACCAGATTCCGTAAACAACACAGAGGAAGAATGAAAGGAATATCTTATCGAGGTAATCGTATTTGCTTCGGTAGATATGCTCTTCAAGCGCTTGAACCCGCTTGGATCACATCTAGACAAATAGAAGCAGGGCGGCGAGCAATGACACGAAATGCACGCCGCGGTGGAAAAATATGGGTACGCATATTTCCAGACAAACCTGTTACAGTAAGACCTACAGAAACACGTATGGGTTCGGGGAAAGGATCTCCCGAATATTGGGTAGCTGTCGTTAAACCCGGTAGAATACTTTATGAAATGAGCGGAGTAGCAGAAAATATAGCTAGAAGGGCTATTTCAATAGCGGCATCTAAAATGCCTATACGAACTCAATTCATTCTTTCTGGATAGGAATGTAGAAACAAACGAAAGGGGTTTTGGGGATGAAAAAAAAACAATTGCAGGTTTCTTTTTTTGTTTTGAACAAATAATATTTCTTTTTTTTATTTATACCTTTGCATTGAAAAAGAAAAAACCGATAAAAAAATGATATGATTCAACCTCAAACCTATTTGAATGTAGCGGATAACAGCGGGGCCCGAGAATTGATGTGTATTCGAATCATAGGAGCTAGTAATCGACGATATGCTCATATTGGTGACATTATTGTTGCTGTAATCAAGGAAGCAGTACCAAATACACCTCTAGAAAGATCAGAAGTGGTCCGAGCTGTCATTGTACGTACTTGTAAAGAACTCAAACGCGACAACGGTATGATAATACGATATGATGACAACGCTGCGGTTGTTATTGATCAAGAAGGAAATCCAAAAGGAACCCGAATTTTCGGCGCGATCGCCCGGGAATTAAGACAGTTAAATTTCACTAAAATAGTTTCATTAGCACCTGAAGTATTATAGGGGAAGACCTTAATATAGTATTTGAATGAAATTGATTTAATTTATTTAATTAATTAGTAAATTGTTTATCTATCACGTATATATCTTTAATAATTCATAAATATTAAAAAATTAAGAAAAAAAGAAAAAGAGCATGTTGATTATATCAAAATTAGGGGGAAACAAAAATCTTAGTTTATCATGAGTAAAGACACTATTGCTGACATAATAACCTCTATACGAAATGCTGACATGAATAAAAAAAGAACAGTTCGAATACCATCTACTAACATCACTGAAAATATTGTTAAAATACTTTTACAAGAAGGTTTTATTGAAAACGTGAGAAAACATCAAGAAAGCAATAAATATTTTTTGGTTTTAACCCTACGACATAGAAGAAATAGGAAAGGACCATATAGAACTGTTTTAAATTTAAAACGGATCAGTCGACCCGGTCTACGAATATATTCTAACTATCAACGAATTCCTAGAATTTTAGGCGGAATGGGGGTTGTAATTCTTTCTACTTCTCGAGGTATAATGACAGACCGAAAGGCTCGACTAGAAGGAATCGGCGGAGAAGTTTTGTGTTATATATGGTAATCTTTATAATAGCCGACACCGTCATATTTGTGAAAAAAGAGAAAGGACAAGTTTATAATATTATCCCTCTTACATTAGTTGATACTTCAAAGCGGTTTTACTTGGAATGAAACAACAAAAATGGATTCATGAGGGTTTAATTACTGAACAACTTACCGATGGTATGTATCTTCCGGATTCGTTTAGATAACAAAAAAATTATTCTGGTTTTTGTTTCGTAAAGGATTTCATGTAGTTTTATACGTATACTACCAGGAAATAGACTAAAAATTGAGGTAAGTCCTTATGATTCAACCAAAGGGCGTATAATTTAGAGACTCCAAAGCAAAGACTTGAATGATTAGGCGGTTTTTTCAATTTCAACATTCTTTCGTGAGGATACAATTCGAAATTCAAAATTTCAAGAAACTTATTTTCTTCCAATAAGTAGATTCGGAATTAAAAAAAGGAATGACAAATATGAAAATAAGGGCCTCCGTTCGTAAAATTTGTGAAAAATGTCGATTGATCCGTAGGCGGGGACGAATTATAGTAATTTGTTCTAACCCGAGACATAAACAAAGACAAGGATAATCTTTCTAAAACAAAAAGACTCTCGAAATCTAAAGGACCCGATGTACAGATGTACAAATAAATAAATAAAATAAGTAAAAAAAAAAAAAAAAAAAAGAATAAGGATCTGTTTTGACATGAAATGGATATATCCATATATCTCTGACTTATATTTATGAGATGATAAAATATGGCAAAACCTATACCAAAAATTGGTTCGCGTAGAAATAGACGTATTGGTTCACGTAAGAATCCACGTAGAATCCCCAAGGGAGTTATTCATGTTCAAGCAAGTTTCAACAATACCATTGTGACTGTTACAGATGTACGGGGTCGAGTAATTTCTTGGTCCTCTGCCGGGGCTTGTGGATTCAAGGGTACAAGAAGGGGTACACCATTTGCCGCTCAAACCGCAGCAGGAAATGCTATTCGGACAGTAGTGGATCAAGGTATGCAACGAGCAGAAGTTATGATAAAAGGCCCGGGTCTCGGAAGAGATGCGGCATTAAGAGCTATTCGTAGAAGTGGTATACTATTAAGTTTCATACGGGATGTAACTCCTATGCCACATAATGGCTGTAGGCCTCCTAAAAAAAGACGTGTGTAAAAATAAACATTGAAGAGATTTCAAGAGAAATAAATAATTCAATGATTTGATCAAATAATATACTATGGTTCGAGAGAAAGTAACAGTATCTACTCGGACACTACAGTGGAAGTGTGTTGAATCAAGAGCAGACAGTAA